GCTACCGTAGCTTAACTAAAGCATAACACTGAAGATGTTAAAATGGACCCTAGAAAGTCCCGAAAGCACAAAAGCTTGGTCCTGACTTTCCTATCAGCTCCGGCCATATTTACACATGCAAGTATCCGCCCCCCCGTGAAAATGCCCTCACCCCCCTCACCGGAAAAGAGGAGCCGGTATCAGGCACCCCCCCCCGCCCATGACGCCTTGCTCAGCCACACCCCCAAGGGGATTCAGCAGTGATTAACATTAAGCCCTGAGTGAAAACTTGACTTAGTTAAGGCCAAGACGGGCCGGTCAAAACTCGTGCCAGCCACCGCGGTTATACGAAATAGCCCAAGTTGATAGTATCTCGGCGTAAAGCGTGGTTAAGGAGTCCAGACAACCAAACTAAAGTCGAACACCCCCAAAGCCGTTATACGTACCTGGCGGTATGAAGCACAATTACAAAAGTAACTTTAACATCTCCCTGAACCCACGAAATCTAAGACACAAACTGGGATTAGATACCCCACTATGCTTAGTCCTAAACATAGATAGCCCCACTTACACCCACTATCCGCCAAGGAATTACGAGCACCAGCTTAAAACCTAAAGGACTTGGCGGTGCTTTAAACCCCCTAGAGGAGCCTGTTCTAGAATCGACAATCCCCGTTCAACCTCACCCCCCCTTGTTCTTTCCGCCTATATACCGCCGTCGTCAGCTTACCCTATTGAAGGCCTAGCACAGTGAGCGAAATTGATAAAACCCAAAACGTCAGGTCAAGGTGTAGCACATGGGGTGGGAAGAAATGGGCTACATTTTCTACTTAGAAAACTACGGAAGGCTTGCTGAAACGCAGGCCCTAAGGAGGATTTAGTAGTAAGCAGGAATTAGAGCGTCCTGCCGAAACTGGCCCTAAAGCACGCACACACCGCCCGTCACTCTCCCCAAGCTCTACTATTTTCACCCAATAAATAAACACAAGTACAAATGCAAAGGGGAGACAAGTCGTAACATGGTAAGTGTACCGGAAGGTGCACTTGGACAAATCAGACATGTAGCTAAAATAGAAAAGCATCTCCCTTACACCGAGAAGTCATTCGTGCAAATCGAATCATTCTGACGCTCAATAGCTAGCCTCACCTGTGACAACAACCACAACCATACATACCCCTCAACACCAAACCTACCCCCAAACAAATCATTCTCCCACCCTAGTACGGGCGACAGAAAAGGAACTACGAGAGCAACAGATAAAGTACCGCAAGGGAACGCTGAAAGAGAAGTGAAACAACCCAGTCAAGCCCCAAAAAGCAAAGATTCACACTTGTACCTTTTGCATCATGATTTAGCCAGTAAAAATCAAGCAAAGCGCCCTTTAGTTTGACTCCCCGAAACTAGATGAGCTACTCCAAGGCAGCCTAATAATTAGGGCAAACCCGTTTCTGTGGCAAAAGAATGGGAAGACCTCCGAGTAGAGGTGATAAACCTATCGAATCTAGTTATAGCTGGTTGCCTGGAAAAAGAACAGAAGTTCCGCCCATTAGGCTCTCTCCCTCAAAACTACCAACCCCCACTGACAACAGAAGAAACTAAAGGAGCAAGTCGAAAGGGGTACAGCCCTTTCGATACAAGATACAACTTCTAAAGGTGGGTAAAGATCATAATTTCACAAGGTGATATCTCCAAGTTGGCCTAAAAGCAGCCATCCTCACAGAAAGCGTTAAAGCTCAAAAATGTTCACAACCTATAATCCAGATAACCCAATCCCAACCCCCTACCTGTACCAGACCATCTCATTTTCCCCATGAGAGAGATCCTGCTAATATGAGTAATAAGAGAGCACCCCTCTCTCCACGCACAAGTGTACATCGGAACGAACCCACCCCCGACCTCTATACGGCCCCAATCCTAGAGGGTATTGAATCAAAAATTAAATGACTAGAAAACTACTCAAAACTAAACCGTTAACCTCACACTAGAGTGCCAATAAGGAAAGATTAAAAGGAGAAGAAGGAACTCGGCAAACATAAGCCTCGCCTGTTTACCAAAAACACCGCCTCTTGCAAAATCAAAGAATAAGAGGTCCCGCCTGCCCTGTGACATATTAGTTTAACGGCCGCGGTATTTTGACCGTGCAAAGGTAGCGCAATCACTTGTCTCTCAAATGGGGACCTGAATGAATGGCACAACGAGGGCTCAACTGTCTCCTTCCCCCAATCAATGAAATTGATCTCCCCGTGCAGAAGCGGGGATTAAAACATAAGACGAAAAGACCCTGTGGAGCTTTAGACGCCAGGAAGGACCGCATCATTAACTATCATAAACAAATGATCAAACTAAGCGGACCCCCTCCCCATGTCTTTGGTTGGGGCGACCACGGGGAAACACAAAACCCCCACGAGGACCGGGAGTACTACCCCCTAAAACCAAGAGCGACAGCTCTAAGTATCAGAACATCTGACCTGAAAGATCCAGCCTAAGCTGATCAACGAACCAAGTTACCCCAGGGATAACAGCGCAATCCTCTTCTAGAGCCCATATCGACAAGAGGGTTTACGACCTCGATGTTGGATCAGGATATCCTAATGGTGAAGCCGCTATTAAGGGTTCGTTTGTTCAACGATTAAAATCCTACGTGATCTGAGTTCAGACCGGAGTAATCCAGGTCAGTTTCTATCTATGACGTGATCTTTTCTAGTACGAAAGGACCGAAAAGAAGAGGCCCATACTAAAAGCACGCCTCCCCCCCACCTGACGAAAACAACTAAAATAGGCAACAGGGCACCTACCCCAACCCAAGAAAATGGTATGCTGAAGTGGCAGAGCCCGGCCATTGCAAAAGACCTAAGCTCTTTATACGGAGGTTCAACCCCTCCCTCCAGCTATGCTCCCATCCATCATAACCCACATCCTTAACCCACTCGCCTATATCATTCCCATCCTCCTAGCTGTAGCCTTCCTAACCCTTATTGAACGAAAAGTCCTAAGCTACATACAACTACGAAAAGGTCCTAATATCGTAGGCCCTTGTGGGCTCCTTCAACCAATCGCCGACGGAATAAAACTATTCATTAAAGAGCCAATCCGACCCTCAACTTCATCCCCCGCCCTATTTCTAATTACCCCAATACTAGCCCTCACCCTAGCCCTCACCCTCTGAACCCCCATACCCATCCCCCACCCCATTCTAGATCTCAACCTAGGCATTCTCTTTATCCTTGCACTCTCAAGCCTGACGGTCTATTCCATCCTGGGGTCAGGCTGAGCATCAAACTCAAAATATGCCCTCATCGGGGCCCTACGTGCCGTCGCCCAAACCATCTCCTATGAAGTTAGCCTCGGTCTAATCCTACTTAACACTATCATCTTTGCTGGGGGATTTACCCTACAAACCTTTAACATCTCCCAAGAAAGCGTATGACTTCTACTACCCGCCTGACCTTTAACTGCAATATGGTATATCTCCACCCTCGCAGAAACTAACCGAGCCCCATTTGACCTCACTGAAGGAGAATCAGAACTAGTCTCCGGCTTCAATGTCGAATATGCCGGGGGCCCCTTTGCCTTATTTTTCCTAGCAGAATACGCCAACATCCTCCTCATAAACACTCTATCCACAATCCTCTTTATCGGAGCTTCTCACATCCCACTACTCCCCGAAATCACCACAATAAACCTCATAACCAAAGCTGCCCTCCTCTCCTTAGTTTTCCTATGAATTCGAGCCTCTTACCCCCGATTCCGATATGATCAACTCATACATCTAGTGTGAAAAAATTTCCTACCCCTTACCCTAGCCCTAGTCATCTGACACCTTGCCCTTCCCACCGCCCTAGCAAGCCTGCCCCCACAAATATAATAAAAACTTTACCCAAAAGACATCTCTACCACACCAACCCCCACTCTAGAAAAAGGGGACTCGAACCCATACTCAACAGATCAAAACCATTAGTGCTTCCACTACACCACTTTCTAACAAAATCTTCTATTAACAGCCCACCAAACTCACACCCCAACCCATATCTCAACAAACCAAACCCACCCCACCAAAATATTCCAACCACCTAGCACCTCACCCCGAACATGCATAGGAGTTGTGCCTGACAATAGGACCCCCCTGATTCCGGGAAACATGTGGGTTAAAACCCCTCCAACTCCTCAAAAGTGAAACCAAACACACTTAAACAAATCCACACTGCTAACACACCCCCCCCCCCCATTTCTTTCTAGCAACGTCAGCTAACACCAAGCTATTGGGCCCATACCCCAAACATGAAGGTTAAACTCCTTCCCTTGCTAATGAATCCTTTTATCCTAACCACCCTCCTACTAGGACTAGCTCTCGGAACTACCATCACAATTACAAGTTCTCACTGACTCCTCGCATGAATGGGCCTAGAAATTAACACCCTCGCAATTTTACCTCTTATAACACAACACCACCACCCACGCGCAGTTGAAGCTACCACCAAATACTTCCTCACCCAAGCTACAGCCGCCGCCACAATCCTATTCGCCGCCACCACCAACGCCTGATTCACCGGCCAATGAGAAACCCAACAAATAACACACCCCCTCCCCCTCACCCTAATTATCCTTGCACTAGCAATAAAAGTGGGACTAGCCCCCCTACACCTCTGACTACCTGAAGTCCTCCAAGGCTTAGACCTGACCACGGGTCTAATCCTCTCCACCTGACAAAAACTTGCCCCATTTGCCCTAATCCTCCAAGTCCCCACAGCCAACCCATCCATCCTAATTACTCTTGGCCTAATATCCACCATCATCGGAGGCTGAGGAGGCCTGAATCAAACACAATTACGCAAGATCCTCGCCTACTCATCAATTGCCCACCTTGGCTGAATAATCTTAATCTCACAATTTAGCCTCCCCCTAACACTAATAGCTTTATCTACGTACCTCCTAATAACCACAACCCTCTTCCTAACCCTCAAAACAAAAAAAGCCCTAAACATCAACTCACTAGCCACTACTTGAACAAAAAACCCCGCCCTCACAGCACTAATCCCTCTCGTTCTCCTTTCCTTAGGAGGCCTTCCCCCCCTAACAGGCTTCGCACCTAAATGACTTATCTTACAAGAACTCACCAAACAAGACCTCGCACCCACAGCCACCCTCGCTGCACTAACAGCCCTCCTCAGCCTATACTTCTACCTCCGACTATCATATGCCATAACCCTCACCGCTTCCCCCAACACCCTAGTAAATACCACCCCATGACGCCTACCACCCACCCACCCAACCACTCCCCTTGCCATCACCACTACTTCCACCATCTGCCTTCTCCCACTCACCCCCACAGCACTCTCCCTCCTCAACCTTTAGGGGTTTAGGATAACACCTTAGACCAAGGGCCTTCAAAGCCCTAAGCGGGAGTGAAAATCTCCCAACCCCTGTAGAACTTGCAGGACACTAACCCACATCCTCTGTATGCAAAACAGACACTTTAATTAAGCTAAAGCCCTACTAGACGAGAAGGCCTCGATCCTACAAACTCTTAGTTAACAGCTAAGCACCCAAACCAGCGAGCATTCGTCTAACCTTTTCCCCGCCATCCCACACAGGGCGGGGAAAAGCCCTGGCAGATTTCACCCTGCTTCTCCGGACTTGCAATCCGTTATGATAACACCTCGGGGCTGGTAAGAAGAGGACTTCAACCTCTGTAAGTGAACCTACAACCCACCGCTTATCTCAGCCACCTTACCTGTGACAATCACACGCTGATTTTTCTCAACAAATCATAAAGATATCGGCACCCTCTACCTGGTATTTGGTGCTTGAGCAGGAATAGTGGGTACAGCATTAAGTCTCCTTATTCGAGCAGAACTGAGCCAACCAGGCTCCCTCCTTGGAGATGATCAAATCTTCAACGTCATTGTTACAGCCCATGCCTTTATTATAATTTTCTTTATGGTGATGCCAATTATAATTGGCGGATTCGGAAATTGGCTTGTTCCCATAATAATCGGAGCACCAGATATGGCATTTCCCCGAATAAATAACATAAGTTTTTGACTACTACCCCCATCCTTCCTTCTCCTCCTCACCTCTTCCGGGGTAGAGGCAGGGGCAGGAACTGGCTGGACGGTCTACCCGCCTTTAGCGGGTAATCTAGCTCATGCAGGAGCTTCCGTTGACCTAACCATCTTCTCCCTTCACTTGGCGGGGGTTTCCTCAATCCTAGCAGCAATTAACTTTATCACAACAATCATCAATATAAAACCCCCAACCACCTCCCAATACCAAACCCCTTTATTCGTGTGGGCCGTACTGATCACAGCTATCCTCCTCCTCCTCTCCCTCCCAGTCCTTGCTGCCGGCATCACTATATTACTAACAGACCGAAATTTAAACACAACATTCTTCGACCCCGCTGGCGGAGGAGACCCGATCTTATACCAACACCTATTCTGATTCTTTGGGCATCCAGAAGTCTATATTTTGATCCTTCCGGGCTTCGGTATGATTTCACATATTGTAGCGTACTACTCAGGTAAAAAAGAACCATTCGGACATATGGGTATAGTCTGAGCTATAATAGCCATTGGATTTTTGGGCTTTATCGTTTGAGCCCACCACATATTCACAGTTGGAATGGATGTAGATACACGAGCCTATTTTACTTCTGCTACTATAATTATTGCAATTCCAACGGGGGTGAAGGTATTTAGCTGATTAGCTACTCTTCACGGAGGATCAATCAAATGAGAAGCCCCACTTCTTTGAGCTCTTGGCTTTATCTTCCTTTTCACAGTCGGGGGTCTAACAGGAATTATCCTAGCCAACTCCTCTTTAGATATTGTACTTCATGACACATATTATGTAGTTGCCCACTTCCATTACGTACTGTCAATAGGAGCCGTATTTGCTATCATAGCTGCCTTCGTCCACTGATTTCCATTGTTTTCGGGATATACACTGCACAGCACCTGAACAAAAATCCACTTTGGGGTAATATTTATCGGCGTCAACTTAACATTCTTTCCTCAACACTTCCTCGGGTTAGCGGGAATACCTCGTCGATACTCAGACTACCCAGATGCATATACCCTTTGAAATACTACCTCCTCTATCGGCTCGTTAACTTCACTCATCGCAGTTATCATACTCCTCTTTATCATTTGAGAAGCATTTACAGCCAAACGCGAAGTACTATCAGTAGAACTTACCACAACTAATGTAGAATGACTACACGGCTGCCCTCCTCCCTACCACACCCTTGAAGAACCAGCCTTCGTTCAAGTACAAACAAGCTAACCAGAAAGGGAGGAATTGAACCCCCATAATATTGGTTTCAAGCCAATCACACTAACCACTCTGCCACTTTCTTCATAAGATACTAGTATAGAAATCATTACACTGCCTTGTCAAGGCAAAATCGCGGGTTAAAACCCCGCGTATCTTAAACAAACATGGCGCATCCTTCACAATTAGGTTTCCAAGACGCAGCCTCTCCTGTAATGGAAGAACTCCTACATTTTCATGACCACACCCTTATAATCATCTTTTTAATTAGCACCCTTGTACTCTACATCATCACAGCTATGATCTCTACTAAACTCACAGACAAATACATCTTAGACTCACAAGAAATTGAAATCATTTGAACAATCCTCCCCGCAATCATCCTCATTCTTATTGCCCTCCCATCCCTACGTATTCTTTATTTAATAGATGAAATTAATGATCCCCACCTTACAATTAAAGTAATAGGACATCAATGATATTGAAGCTATGAATACACAGACTATGAAGACATTAACTTCGACTCCTACATAATTCCAACTAAAGACCTGACTCCGGGTCAATTCCGACTCCTAGAAACAGACCACCGCATAGTAATCCCTATTGAATCACCTGTACGAGTTCTAATTTCGGCTGAAGACGTCCTCCACTCATGGGCAATTCCTGCCTTCGGGGTGAAAACAGACGCCGTACCAGGACGCCTAAATCAAACGACCCTTATCGCAACCCATCCGGGAGTATTCTATGGTCAATGCTCCGAAATCTGCGGAGCAAATCATAGCTTTATACCCATCGTAATCGAAGCCGTCCTTTTAGAACACTTTGAAAACTGATCCTCCCTCATACTTCAAGACGCCTCACTAAGAAGCTAAACAGGTCCTTAGCATTAGCCTTTTAAGCTAAAAATTGGTGACTCCTAACCACCCTTAGTGACATGCCTCAACTTATCCCCACTCCCTGATTTACCGTTTTAATCTTCTCGTGGTTTATTTTACTAACCCTAATTCCACCAAAAGTGTTAACTCACACCTTTACAAACATACCCACCCCACAGAATAAAAAAGAACAAGAAACAAAACCCTGAGACTGACCATGATATTAAACTTCTTCGACCAATTCATAAGCCCCACACTCCTAGGCATTCCTTTAATCACATTAGCCCTAACCCTGCCCTGAATCCTCTTTCCTACTCCAACAACTCGCTGACTCAACAATCGAATACTAACTCTACAAGGCTGATTTATCAACCGTTTCACCCAACAGCTTCTTCTTCCAGTAAATCTGGGGGGCCATAAATGAGCCGCCCTGCTTGCCTCTTTAATAATCTTTCTTATCACCTTAAACATATTAGGCCTCCTCCCATATACATTCACACCCACCACACAACTCTCCCTCAATATGGGCTTCGCCGTCCCACTCTGATTGGCTACAGTTATTATTGGAATACGAAACCAACCAACCCACACCCTAGGCCACCTTCTCCCGGAGGGTACACCAGCACCTCTTATTCCTGTATTAATTATCATCGAAACGATTAGCCTTTTCATTCGACCCCTAGCCCTGGGAGTGCGACTTACAGCAAACCTAACAGCAGGCCACCTCCTGATTCAACTAATCGCCACAGCTGCTCTCGTCCTGCTCCCACTTATACCAACTATTGCCGCCCTCACTACCACTTTACTATTCCTCCTGACCCTCCTTGAAATCGCCGTGGCAATAATTCAAGCATACGTATTTGTCCTCCTCTTAAGCCTATACCTACAAGAAAACACATAATGGCCCATCAAGCACACGCATATCACATAGTCAACCCCAGCCCTTGACCCCTCACAGGAGCAGTTGCTGCTCTTCTATTAACATCCGGCCTTGCCACCTGATTCCATTTCCACTCTACCACCCCCCTAACCCTTGGACTCATTCTACTCCTCCTAACAATATACCAATGATGACGAGACATTATCCGAGAAAGCACATTTCAAGGCCACCACACACTTCCAGTCCAAAAAGGTCTCCGATATGGTATAGTCTTATTCATCACATCAGAAGTCTTCTTCTTCCTGGGTTTCTTCTGAGCATTCTACCACTTCAGTTTAGCCCCCGCCCCAGAACTAGGTGGCTGCTGACCACCTGCAGGCATTGCAACCCTAGATCCCTTTGAAGTACCCCTACTCAACACTGCAGTACTCCTAGCATCGGGGGTTACAGTTACCTGGGCACACCACAGTCTCACGGAAGGTGAACGCAAACAAGCAATTCAATCCTTAACCCTAACAATTCTCCTAGGATTTTATTTTACACTCCTCCAAGCTATAGAATACTACGAAGCCCCATTCACAATTGCTGATGGTGTTTACGGCTCAACATTCTTTGTAGCCACAGGTTTCCACGGCCTCCATGTAATTATTGGCTCTACCTTCTTAGCCACCTGCCTAATCCGCCAAATCCAATACCACTTCACATCCCAACACCACTTCGGCTTCGAAGCCGCTGCATGATACTGGCACTTCGTAGACGTAGTTTGACTATTCCTATACATCTCCATTTACTGATGAGGCTCCTAACCTTTTTAGTATTAAAAAGTACAAATGACTTCCAATCATTTAGTCTTGGTTGAAACCCTAGAAAAGGTAATGAATCTAACCACAACCGTTATCAGCTTTGCCCTTGTACTATCCACCATCCTTATAGCTGTATCCTTTTGACTACCGCTAATAAACCCAGACCACGAAAAGCTCTCACCCTATGAATGTGGCTTCAACCCCATCGGCACTGCTCGACTCCCCTTCTCCCTCCACTTTTTCCTAATCGCCATTCTTTTCCTCCTTTTCGACCTAGAAATTGCCCTCCTTTTACCCCTCCCCTGAGGAAACCAACTACCCTCCCCCACCCTCACATTTATCTGAACCACCACCCTTCTTACCCTCCTAACCTTGGGCCTCATTTATGAGTGAGCACAGGGAGGATTAGAGTGAGCAGAATAAGTAATTAGTATAACATAAAACATTTGATTTCGACTCAAAAGACTGTGGTTTGAACCCACAATTACCTAATGACACCTATTCACTTTACCTTCTCATCAGCCTTTACCCTAGGCCTAGCAGGTTTAGCATTCCACCGAACACACCTTCTTTCCGCCCTACTCTGCCTAGAAGGTATAATACTCTCCCTCTTTATCGCACTATCCATATGAACACTCCAACTAAACACTACCGGCTACTCAGCATCTCCAATACTCCTCTTAGCATTTTCAGCATGCGAAGCTAGTGCAGGCCTTGCCCTGCTAGTAGCAACAGCCCGAACCCACGGAACGGACCGACTACAAAACCTTAACCTACTCCAATGTTAAAAATTCTCCTCCCAACACTTACGTTAACACTCACAGTCTGACTATCCCCAACCAAATGATTATGGTCCAATGCTCTCGCCCATAGCCTAACTATCGCCTTTATAAGCTTATTTTGACTAAAAACCTCCACCAATGCCGGATGATCCTTCCTAAATACCTTCACAGCCACAGATCCACTTTCCACCCCCCTACTGGTTTTAACCTGCTGACTTCTCCCACTAATAATTTTAGCAAGCCAAAACCACATAACCCATGAACCCATCAATCGACAACGCATATACATTACTCTACTGATCTCCCTACAATTCTTCTTAATCCTAGCCTTCAGCGCTACAGAATTTATTATATTCTACATTACATTTGAAGCCACCCTAATCCCCACCCTTATCATCATTACCCGTTGAGGAAACCAAACTGAACGACTAAATGCGGGCACTTATTTCTTATTCTATACCCTAACCGGGTCTCTCCCCCTACTAATTGCCCTCCTGGCCCTCCATATTGATACAGGAACTCTATCCCTCCTCATCCTCCAATACTGCAAAACAACACAACTAACCTCTTATGCAAGCAAACTATGATGAGCGGGCTGCCTACTAGCCTTTATAGTAAAAATACCCCTCTATGGTATCCATCTGTGACTACCAAAAGCTCACGTAGAAGCCCCTATTGCAGGCTCTATAGTGCTTGCTGCTGTACTACTAAAGCTGGGGGGCTATGGAATAATGCGAATAATAATTACACTCGAACCCCTCCCCAAAGAACTCAGCTACCCATTTATTATCCTTGCTATCTGAGGGGTTATCATAACAGGCTCAATCTGCCTTCGCCAAACCGATCTTAAATCCCTCATTGCATACTCCTCTGTAGGCCACATAGGCTTGGTAACCGCAGCCATCCTTATCCAGACCCCATGAAGTTTCGCTGGAGCCTTAATCCTCATAATTGCCCACGGCCTCACATCATCAGCCTTATTCTGTTTAGCAAATACTAGTTATGAACGAACCCATAGCCGCACCATAATTCTTGCTCGAGGCCTGCAAATAATCCTTCCCCTAACAACTACCTGATGATTCATCAGCAGCCTAGCTAACCTTGCCCTACCCCCACTCCCAAACCTCATGGGTGAACTAATAATCATTTCATCCCTCTTCAACTGATCCCCCTGAACCCTTCTTCTGACGGGACTAGGAACCCTCATCACAGCAGGCTACTCCATGTATATATTCTTAACAACACAACGAGGCCCCCTTCCAAACCACATTATTAGCTTAAACCCCCCACACTCCCGAGAACACCTCCTCCTAACCCTTCACTTACTCCCCCTTCTTCTCCTCACCCTCAAACCAGAATTGATCTGAGGCTGAACCCTTTGCAGATATAGTTTAACAAAAATATTAGATTGTGATTCTAAAAATAGAGGTTAAACCCCTCTTGTCCGCCGAGAGAGGCACAACCGCAACGAATACTGCTAATTTTCGCCACCCCAGTTAAAATCCGGGGCTCACTCGCCCGCTCCTGAAGGATAACAGCTCATCCATTGGTCTTAGGAACCAAAAACTCTTGGTGCAAGTCCAAGCAGTAGCTATGCACCCCACCACCCTTGCAATAACCTCAAGTCTTATCATAATCCTCACCCTACTAGCTTTTCCACTAATAACAACACTCACCCCCAACCCACAAAATCCCACCTGGGCACTCTCACACGTAAAAACTGCTGTAAAAATAGCCTTCCTCGTAAGCATCCTCCCCCTCTTCCTCTACCTTAACGAAGGCGTAGAAACAATTGTCACTAGCTGAAACTGAACAAATACCCAAACCTTTGATATTAACATCAGCCTCAAGTTCGACTACTACTCAATCACCTTTATTCCTATCGCACTTTACGTTACCTGGTCAATTCTAGAATTTGCATCTTGATACATACATTCTGACCCTTTCATCAACCAGTTCTTTAAATACCTCCTAAGTTTCCTAATTGCCATACTAATCCTAGTCTCAGCCAACAACATATTTCAACTTTTCATCGGTTGAGAAGGCGTAGGAATCATATCCTTTCTCCTAATTGGCTGATGATACGGACGAACCGACGCCAACACTGCCGCTCTGCAAGCAGTGATCTACAACCGAACAGGAGATATTGGACTGGTCCTAGCCATAGCCTGATTTGCCATAAATCTCAACTCATGAGAAATTCAACAAATATTTGCAACCACTAACAACCTAGACCTCACTCTACCCCTCTTGGGGCTTATCCTTGCCGCTACAGGAAAATCCGCACAATTTGGGCTTCACCCCTGACTCCCCTCCGCCATAGAAGGCCCCACACCAGTCTCTGCCCTTCTACATTCAAGCACCATAGTCGTCGCCGGCATCTTCCTCCTCATTCGACTAAGCCCACTCATTCATAACAACACCACTGCCTTAACAACCTGCCTCTGCCTTGGCGCCCTCACCACTCTATTCACCGCAACCTGCGCCCTGACCCAAAACGACATCAAAAAAATTGTGGCCTTTTCAACATCAAGCCAACTAGGGTTAATAATAGTAACCATCGGACTCAACCATCCCCAACTCGCGTTCCTCCACATCTGCACTCACGCCTTCTTCAAAGCAATACTATTCCTGTGTTCCGGCTCAATCATTCACAACCTTAACAACGAACAAGACATCCGCAAAATAGGGGGCATACATCGCCTTACCCCCCTTACATCCACTTGTTTAATTATCGGCAGCCTAGCCCTAACAGGCATTCCATTCCTCACAGGATTCTTCTCAAAAGACACCATCATTGAAGCCCTCAACACATCTCATCTAAACGCCTGAGCCCTTACCCTGACCCTCCTAGCTACCTCCTTTACAGCAGCCTATAGCCTTCGTATTATTTTCTTTGTATCAATAGGCTTCCCCCGATTTAATTCACTTTCACCTATTAATGAAAACAACCCCGCAGTCATCAACCCCATCAAACGCCTAGCATGAGGCAGCATCCTCGCCGGTTTCATTATCACCCTAAATATCCCACCATTAAAAACACCAGTCATGTCAATACATCCCCTACTCAAACTAACAGCCCTCGGAATCACAATTATTGGCCTCCTCACTGCCCTTGAACTCGCCACAATAACAACTAAACAACTCAAACACACCCCAAAATTGAACCCCCATCACTTCTCCAACATACTTGGCTTCTTCTCATCTACAGTACACCGCCTAACCCCTAAACTAATTATAACCCTCGGACAAACCATCGCTATCCAAATAGTAGACCAAACCTGACTAGAAAAAGCAGGACCCAAAGCAATTGCCTCCTCCAACCTCCCCCTAATCACCACAACAAGTAACATGCAACAAGGTGTAATCAAAACGTATCTCATAATATTTATTCTAACCCTGACCCTAATAATCCTTATAACTTCCCTCTAAACTGCCCGAAGTATCCCACGACTTAATCCACGAGTTAGCTCTAAAACCACAAACAAAGTAAGAAGTAAAACCCAAGCCCCAACAACAAGCATCCCTCCCCCCACTGAATATATTAATGCAACACCCCCCACATCCCCCCGAAACATTGAAAATCCCACCAACTCATCCCCCGGCACCCAACACACCTCGTACCAACCCCCCCACAATAACCCAAACACCAAACACACCCCCAATGAATACAAACATACATAAATCAACACCGACCAACTTCCCCAACTCTCAGGATATGGCTCCGCAGCCAACGCTGCACAATAAGCAAAAACAACTAACATTCCCCCTAAATAAATTAAAAAAAGAACTAAAGATAAAAAAAGACCCCCAAACCCCACCAACACCCCACAACCCATACCCGCAACAACCACCAAACCAAGTGCCGCAAAATACGGGGATGGGTTAGACGCAATCGCAATTAAACCTAACACCAAACCAAACAGAAATAAAGACATAACATAAGTCATAGTTCCCGCTCGGACTCTAACCGAAACCAATGACTTGAAAAACCACCGTTGTAATTCAACTACAAGAACTTTAATGACCAATCTACGAAAAACACATCCTCTTCTAAAAATCGCAGACGACACTCTCATTGGCCTCCCCACCCCATCTAACATCTCTGCCTGATGAAACTTTGGCTCCCTTCTAACCTTATGTTTAATTGTACAAATCATCACAGGCCTCTTCCTAGCCATACACTATACCTCCGATTTTACTACCGCCTTCTCATCCGTCGCCCACATTTGTCGAGATGTGAACTATGGCTGACTAATTCGCTATATACACGCCAACGGCGCATCCTTCTTCTTCATTTGCATCTATGCACATATTGCCCGAGGACTTTACTACGGCTCCTACCTGCACAAAGAAACCTGAAACGTGGGTGTTATCCTCCTCCTCCTTGTAATAATAACGGCATTCGTCGGCTACGTACTACCTTGAGGACAAATATCCTTCTGAGGGGCCACTGTTATTACCAACTTACTCTCTGCAATTCCCTATGCAGGCACCACATTAGTTCAATGAATTTGAGGAGGCTTCTCTGTAGACAACGCCACCCTCACCCGATTCCTTGCATTCCACTTCCTCCTCCCATTCATCATCACAGCTACGTCAGTAATCCACATCCTATTCCTCCACGAAACTGGATCCAACAACCCCACAGGCTTAAACTCAAATGCCGATAAAATTCCATTCCACCCATACTTCACATACAAAGACCTATTAGGCTTTACAATTTTATTAGTCGGACTTATATCCATCACACTCTTTTCCCCCAACGCCCTAGGCGACCCAGACAACTTTACTCCCGCCAACCCACTCATCACACCCCCACACATCAAGCCTGAATGATATTTCCTCTTTGCCTACGCCATCCTACGATCAATTCCCAACAAACTGGGGGGAGTCCTGGCCCTCCTTTTTTCAATCCTTATATTAATACTTATGCCCATCCTTCACACATCAAAACAACAAAGCCTTACCTTTCGCCCCTTCACACAACTCCTCTTCTGAATATTCGTTATGAATGTTGTTATCCTTACATGAATCGGGGGTAAACCAGTAGAACACCCATTTATTATTATTGGACAGATCGCCTCCCTCCTCTACTTCCTCCTCATCCTCATCCTCCTACCCACAATCGGGTGGGTGGAAAATAAAATCCTTAAATGAAGATGCACTAGTAGCTCACCGCTAGAGCGCCGACCTTGTAAATCGGATGAAGGGGGTTAAACTCCCCCCTACTGCTCAAAGAGTGGGGAATTTAACCCCAACCCCTGACTCCCAAAGCCAGAATTCTAAATTAAACTACTCTCTGTACATACATCTATATTAAACAATAACGTATGTATACGTACATATATGTATAATCACCATACATCTATATTAAACAATAACGTATGTATACGTACATATATGTATAATCACCATACATCTATATTAAACAATAACGTATGTATACGTACAAGGAATTCACCATATAGTGATTATCAAACAGATAACTCTTATCCTAAATAAAATGTCATACCTTAAAAGTAAAATAAATGTAACAACTAACAACCATAGTAAGAAACCATCTATGAACACATAAAATTTATCAATTTAACAGACATACTCATCAGTCAAGATATACCAAGTACTCAACATCCAATAACCTTTAACCAAACATACCCAGTAAGAACCTACCAATAATGATTCTTCAAGGCATACTCTTATTGATGGTCAGGGACAATAATTGTAAAGGTAGCATTTAATGAACTATTTCTGGCATTTGGCTCCTTCTTCAGGGACAAAAATAGAAATAATCTCTATCAAGACTCTCTACCCGAACATTGACTAATGGTGATAACCATATTAAATCATTACCCAGCATGCCAAGCATTCTCTCTAAAGGGCAAGGGGTGAATTTTTTTTTGGTTTTCCTTTCAATTGACATTTCAGAGTGCAAGTTCAAAGAGTTTAAACAAGGTAGAACAATCTGATCTTGACATCGCGAAAATATCAAGCATGTCATTAAACATTACTTAAGACTTACATATCCAGATATCAGGGGCATAATAACACATGATAAGTCCTCATTTATATAAGATTTACCCCGGTTTCTTACGCGGAAAACCCCCCTACCCCCCTACACTCCTGAGATCACTAACATCCTGAAAACCCCCCGGAAACAGGAAAACCTCAAATAATGTATTTCATCCAACCCATACCCCTCGTATGTTTAAACCATGCAA